CTGATCAAATAGACGAAGTGGCTTTGATACGTTATTCGCAACAATCCGATTTTCGTCGAGACATAATCAAAGGTTCTATGCGCGCTCAAAGGCGTAAAACAGTGATTTGGGAACTGTTTCAAGCAAATGCCCATTCTCTGCTTTTTTTGGACAGAATCAACCCTCCCTCCTTTTTTTCTTTTGATATCTCCAGACTGATTAAACTCATTTTTAGAAATTGGATGGGGAAAAATAAAGAATTACAAATTTTAGATTATATCGAAGAAGACATAAAAGAAGTGGAGAACAAAGAGAAGGACAAAAAAGAAGAGAACAAAAGAAAAGAGAAAGCGCGGATAGAAATAGCAGAAACTTGGGATACCATCCCATTTGCTCAAGTAATAAGAGGTTCTATGTTAGTAACTCAATCAATTCTTAGAAAATATATTCTATTACCTTCGTTGATAATAGCTAAAAATATTGGGCGTCTGTTATTATTTCAATTTCCTGAGTGGTCTGAGGATTTAAAGGAATGGAATAGCGAAATGCATGTTAAATGCACCTATAATGGTGTTCAATTATCAGAAACAGAATTTCCGAAAAATTGGTTAATAGATGGTATTCAGATAAAGATCTTATTTCCTTTCTGTCTAAAACCTTGGCACAAATCTAAACTACGATCCTCTCATAGAGATCTAATGAAAAAGAAAGAAAAAGGAAAAAAGGATGATTTTTGTTTTTTAACAGTTTGGGGAATGGAAGCTAACCTTCCTTTTGGTTCTCCCCGAAAACGTCCTTCTTTTTTTGAACCCATTTTTAAGAAACTAGAAAAAAAAATTGGAAAATGGAAAAAGAAATATTTTCTCATTCTAATATTTTTAAAAGAAAGAACAAAATTATTTCTAAGAGTTTCAAACGAAACAAAAAAATGGATTATCAAAAGTGTTCTATTTATAACAAAAATGAAAAAAGAACTTTCAAAAGTCAATCCAATTCTATTATTTAGATTGAGAGAAGTAGATGAATCGAGGAAAACTAACAAAGAAAAAGATTCTATAATTAAGAATAAAATAATTCATGAATCATTTAGTTCAATTCGATCTACGAATTGGACAAATTATTCCCTAACAGAAAAAAAAATGAAAGATCTAACTGATAGAACAAGCACAATCCGAAATCAAATAGAAAGAATTATAAAAGAGAAAAAAAAAGCAACCCCAAGACTAAATATAAATATTAGTCCTAATAATAGAAGTTCTAATGTTAAAAAATTAGAATCACCAAAAAATATTTGGCAAATTGTAAAAAGAAGAACTGTTCGATTAATCCGTAAATTACATTATTTTTTAAAATTTTTCATTGAAAAAATATACATAGATATCTTTCTATCTATTATTAATATTCCCAGAACCAATACACAACTTCTTCTTGAATTAACAAAAAAAATAATTGATAAATATATTTACAATAATGAAACAAGTCACGAAAGAATTGATAAAACAAATCAAAAGAAAATTTACTTTATTTCGAATATAAAAAAGTCACTTTATAATATTACTAATAATAAAAATTCACAGATTTTTTATGACTTATCCTACTTGTCACAAGCATATGTATTTTACAAATTATCACAAACACAAGTTATTAATTTGTATAAATTAAAATATGTTCTTCAATATCACGGAACATCCTTTTTTCTTAAAACTGGAATAAAAAATTATTTTGGAACACAAGGCATATTTCATTCCGAATTAAATCATAAGAAACTTATGAATTCTGGAATGAATCAATGGAAAAATTGGTTAAGAGGTCATTATCAATACAATTTATCTCAGATTAGATGGTCTAGATTAAGATCACCAAAATGGCAAAATAGAGTCAAACAACGTTGTACGGCTCAAAATAAGGATTTAAACAGATGGGATTCGTATGAAAAAGACCAATTAATGCATTACAATAAACAAACTGATTATGGAGTATATTCATTACGAAATAAAAAAGATAATTTTAAAAAATACTATAGATATGATCTTTTATCATATAAATCTATTATTGATCAAACTAAGAGGACCTTATCTATTTATGGATCACCATTCGAAGGAAAAACGAACAAAGAAATTTTTGATAATTACAACACACATAAACACCCATTCTTTGATATGCTTGGAGGTACCCCTATCAATAATTATCTAGGAGAGGGTGATATTTTGTATCTGGAGAAAAATCTGTATAGAAAATATTTTGATTGGCAAATTCTCAATTTTTGTCTTAGAAAAAAAGTAGATATTGAAGCATGGATCGAGCTCGATACCAATAATAAAAATACTAAAACCGCCATTAATAATTATCAAATAATTGATAAAATGGATAAGATAGGTCTTTTTTATTTTACGATTCATCAAGATCAAGAAAGAAATCCACCTAATCAAAAAAGATTTGTTTTTGATTGGATGGGAATGAATGAAGAAATATTAAATCGTCCCATATCGAATCTGGAATTTTGGTTCTTCCCAGAATTTGT